AAGAACAAATAAGTTTTAGCTAATGTAATAAAGATACCGATTATTGTTCCAAAAACTTTACCTCTTTCAAAAAGCTCAGGAACGAATATGTACGGAATAGAAAGATTCCAACCCCCCAAGTAAAGAACTGTTACAAATAATGAAGAAACTAGTAGATTCAGATACGAAGCAACATAAAATAAACCAAATTTGATACCTGAATATTCGGTTTGATAACCTGCTACTAATTCCTCTTCTGCTTCTGGTAAATCAAAAGGTAATCTCTCACACTCGGCTAGAGAAGAAATTAGAAAAACGATAAACCCTATAGGTTGACGCCACAAATTCCACCCCCAAAAACCATATTTTGACTGCGCTTCAACTATATCAACTGTACTTGAACTGTTAGATAATCATAGTCGATGATAACATCACTGTTCCCATCGCTATTACAGAACCGTACATGAGATTTTCACCTCATACGGCTCCTCAGAGGTCGCAAATAAATCTAAGTACCTTTCGACATTATTTATCTTGATATGTTTCTAGGATAGATAGAGATTCAAACTCTTATCCTAAGGCCTCGAATTAGACCAATGGAATTCTGTCTGCTATTTCTAAGAAATATATATTTCTTAGAAATAAAAGTGCTTCTGAATTGATCTCATCTTTTAAGAATTTTCATTTTTCTTTGTTGATTAATAACTTTATCCTTGAATAAAAAAAGAGTTTTTTTGGAGGAATATCACATAGCTATTTCAACCTATCACTTTCCATTACGAAAAAGAATTAGACATTGCATTAGTTCATGCATCATGACAAGAATTCTATCTCTCTAAATAAAATAGGTATATAGGAAAGAAAGAATAAAAAAAGATCTCTTTTTTGCAATTCTATTCTTTCGAGTTTATTTCGTTCCTATTCTCCTTTCTCAGAAAAGGGGGACATTACCAAAGTAAAAGATTACTTCGTTCTTGATAGTTATTTACTTAATCAGTGGATAGGAACATACTCTGGATCGAAATCATGGGGAGTACTTCTTAATCGTTTCTACCAACTTAAAGCCCCAATTTGAATTCCTTTTAGGTATATCCTGTTGGATAATTTACAGAATCTCCATTACTAATCCTTTGCGTATCTTGGTCTTCCTAACCATCCACTCATTTTTGTTAACCTTCCATTATGGTAATACATCTATGTTAATAGATAGTAAAAACTCCATACAGTTGATCTTTTGAACCCGTTTCAAGCCATGATGCCTAATCCACCAATCTTGGGGTAAAGAGTTTCGACTGCTTTGCTTATATTTACTTTCATTTCATTCTTGTACATAGGAAATGAGATTCAATCCCTTTAACTGCAAATTCAAAAGCCGTTTTATTTCACTCATATAACTATCTGGTTTAGTTCATCAACCCGAATTCTGAATAAAAAAATAAAATATATATATTCAACTCATTTAACTTTCTTACTAGAAAGAAAAGAAATAGGGGAAATTTTATGTCTCACCGAATCACACGTAGAGATATTGATAATACACATAGAGTTAATGGTATTTCATAACTAATTGATTGAGCAGCAGCTCTTAAACCACCTAAAAAGGAATATTTATTATTTGATCCATATCCCGACATAAGAAGTCCAACGGGAGCAAGACTTGAAACAGCGATCCATAAAAAAACACCAATACTAAGATCGGCTAGAATAAGGCGATAACCAAAAGGAATTACTGAATAACTTAGTAAAATGGATATGACTGCTATGGATGGTCCGATACTGAATAAACGAGTATCCCCCCTAGATGGAAAAAGATTCTCTTTGAAAAGTAGTTTTACCCCATCTGCTAGAGCTTGAAGAATTCCCAAGGGGCCGGCGTATTCAGGTCCAATACGTTGTTGTATCCCTGCAGATATTTCTCTTTCTAACCAAACAATTACTAGTACACCTAGTGTGATTCCTAATACAAGAGTCAAAATAGGGACAAGCACCCATATGATCCCATAGACTTCTTTTAAGAATTCCAATCTGGAAAACGAATGGATGGCTTGTAGTTCTGTTGTATTATCAATTATCATTTCAACGATCAACTTCTCCCATAATGATATCTATACTACCTAGTATCGTCATAATATCAGCCAATTTCATTCTTTTAACTAACTGAGGCAGAATTTGCAAGTTGATAAAACCCGGTGGGCGAATTTTCCATCTCCAAGGAAAAACACTCTGGTCTCCTATCAGAAAAATTCCCAATTCTCCTTTTGGTGCTTCGACTCTTACATAAAGTTCTTGTTTGGACAATTCAAAAGTTGGAGAAGGTTTTTTACTAATAAATCGATATTCAAAATCATTCCATTCAGTATCTTTTACTCTATCAAAGCGTCGGATTTCTAAATTCTCAAAGGGCCCCCCTGGAATTCCTTCCAGAGCCTGTTGGATAATTTTTATGGATTCTGTCATTTCACTGATTCGTACTAAATAACGAGCTAATGAATCCCCTTCTTTTTGCCATTGAACCTCCCAATCAAATTCGTCATAACACTCATAATGATCAACTTTACGAAGGTCCCATTGTATTCCGGAAGCTCGTAACATTGGTCCTGATAAACCCCAATTTAGTGCTTCTTCTCCTCCAATAATGCCTACGCCCTCAACTCGTTCTAAAAAAATAGGATTCCGTGTAATAAGCTTTTTATATTCAGCAACCCCTGTTAAAAAATAATCGCAAAAATCTAAACATTTATCTATCCATCCATGAGGTAGATCAGCAGCTATTCCTCCGATACGAAAATAATTATGCATCATTCGCATACCGGTGGCAGCTTCGAATAGGTCATATATCAATTCTCGTTCTCGAAAAATATAGAAGAAAGGGGTCTGTGCCCCAATATCTGCCATAAAAGGACCAAGCCATAACAAATGGGAAGCTATACGACTCAACTCCAACATAATGGCTCTGATATAGCTAGCCCTTTTAGGTACTTGAATATTGCCTAGTTGTTCGGGTCCATTTACGGTTATTGCTTCTGTGAACATAGTAGCTAAATAATCCCAACGTGTTACATAAGGCAAATATTGTATAATTGTTCGGTTTTCCGCAATTTTCTCCATTCCTCTGTGTAAATAACCCAATATTGGTTCACAGTCAATAACATCTTCACCATCGAGAGTAACGATAAGTCGAAGAACACCATGCATTGATGGGTGGTGAGGACCCATATTGACTATCATGAGGTCTTTTCTTGTAGTTGGTGCAATCATAAGTTTTTTACCGAGTCATTCTTCCATGAATTGCTGAAAGTAAAAAGAAGTTCATCAAAATTTAAATGCATAAGTTCAAATGATATCACTCTTTAAATTAACGAGTTTTTGTCTCTCGAATATCCAACTGATCAATTAATTCTTTATAACGTACTCTATTTTTTTTTGACAAATAAGCCAGTAATCGTTGACGTTTTCCCAAAATTTTTCTCAAACCTCTCTGAGACGAATAGTCTTTTTTGTGCAATTCTAAATGTGAAGTAAGTCTCCTTATCTTAGTGGTGAAACTGAATACTTGAAATTCAACAGACCCTCTCTTTTCTTCATTTTCTTTTTGAGAAATAACCGAAATGAATGAATTTCTTACCATAAAAAAAGTCTCCTCTCCCTTTTTACAGATATGGATTTTACCGATCAGTAATAATAATGTCATTCATTTAAATGTGGTATATACAATAATCTAATTCAAATTTCTTTATGAACTCCTAATTTTATCAATTCAAATGAATCAATCCAATTGAAAATTTGATTTAGATAGGGAGAGAAAAGGATTGGCACATTTTCGTATTTACAAAAGCGAAGAATTTAGACCTAAAATGAAGAGGGTTCTGTTGATTCATTTATAGATCGAATTGATACATTATTCATTTAGTATTGGATATTTAGAATGAAATGTAAGACAGGACGTGTGATGTGTATATTTATTTGCTTTCATATATCCTATATAGTAGAGGGTATATAGGAAAAATGTACTATCAACGAATTTTCAATCGTGGATACAAATGTATCCTTAACATATTGAAACGACTGCCATTATTGGTATCAAACCAATAGCGATTCATACAAGCTAAATCTTCTAATCGATAATTAGGCCAAAGAAAGAACTTCAATTTCATTAATTGATTTGTCTCTCTATCAAGGTGATTACTGTCACCTAGAACTTGGCTGCTATTCTTTTCGTTGCAAAATACAGGATTTCTATCTACATCATTCCTATTCTTTGAATTGAAACAAATTAGAATTCTTAATTTTCTACGACGCCTAAATGAGAAAATATTTTCAGGAACAAGCAAATCCAAATGATTTTTGTCTCTATTTCTTGTTATTCTTTCATGTGGTGGAATAGATTCATCAAAATTATTCTTAGTAACATATCTTTGCTCTCGGTATCTTTGATTAGTTTGGTGCTTACTCTTATGAACCAACAAAATACCGATGGTTTGATACATAATAAACTGTCCGTCGTTTTTTACAGACAGACGAATGGGTTCGATAATCAATATTCCCCTTTTCATCAATTCTGGAAGAGTTAAGTTCTTCTGAATCAGCATTATATCCAAACTAATTTCTCCCCTTTGAATCGAGGATATAGAAATTTTTCTTGGATTTATTAGTCTAAGCAGGAAACAATATACCTTAATATTATTGATCATTCTTTGATTCAAAGTATCGTCCCATCTCAATTGAAAAAGCAAATAACGTTTCAGGAACAAATCTAGTTCTGCTTCCGTGTTACTTTTGTATTGTTTTTTCTTTTTACCTTTTTTCATGTCCGATCTCGCATAATCTTCTTCAATATCTTTTTGTTGGTTTGAAAGAACGGATCCAAGATCTCCTTGACTTGTGGTTTTTTTTTCTTCTTGATTTTGATTCTTTATTTTTTTATTCGATGGTATCAAAAAACTTCCCTTTTGTTTTTCATTAATCTTTTGATTTTTATTTTCATTACTATTTTCATTTCTATTCAAATTTAAAAGAAGTAATTTGCTTGGTATAAACCAAGATTTCATTTTATATGTATTATAAAGTAACAAAAATTCTGGCAAGAACCAAAGTTCCAGATTCAATATGGGACGCTTTAGTATTTTTTCATTCATCCCCATCCAATCAAAAAATACTTTTGGGAAGTTTGGTAAATTAATTTCTGGAATCATAAGATAAAAAATATTTTTTTTATCAATTATTTGATAATTATTAGTAACAATCTGAGTATTTTGATTACTATTGGCATCGATCGTGATCCAGGCCTCAATATCGACTTTTTGTCTAAGATCAAAATTGATAATTTTCCAATCCAAATATTTCCTATCGGGAGTTTTTTCCATATATAGAATATCGCCCTTTCCTAGATAATTATTGATAGGGATACTCCCCAGCATATCAAAAAAAGTGTTTTTATATGTGTTGTGATTATAAGAAATCTCTTCATTCTTATTTCCTTCAAACGGCGATCTAGAAATAAATGAGTCCTTTTTATTTTCAGAATTAATAGATTTATATGATAAAAGATCATATTTATAGTATTTTTGAAAATTATCTTTTTGATTCAATAATGAATAGACTTCCAAAATATTTTTTTTTTTGTAATCAATTAATTGGTCTTTTTCATATAAATTCCATTTGCTGAAATTTTTCCTTTTAACCATACGACGTTGATAAACTCTATTCCGCCATTGTTGTGGTATTAATCTAGACCATCTGATCTGAGATAAATCGTATTGATAATGCCCTCTTAACCAGTTTTTCCATTGATTCATTTCAGAACTCGGAAGTCTGTTATCCCTTAATTTAGAATGAACTATTCCTTGTTTTTCAAAAGAATCCTTTATTTCAGGCTTAAGAAAAAAAGGGATTCCTTGATATTGAAGAAATGATTTTAATTTATACAAGTTACTAACTTGGGTTTGTGATAATTTGTAAAATACATATGCTTGTGATAAGTACGATAAGTCATAAAAAATATGTGAATTTGTCTTACTATTACTAATATTATAAAGTGACTTTTTTATAGTCGAAATAAACTCAATTGGATTTTTATTTTTTTTATTAATTCTTTCTTGACTTGTTTCATTATTGTAAATGGATTTATTTCTAATTTTTTTTGTTGAGTCAAGAAAGAATTTTCTCTTCATTCTGGAAATATTAATGATATATAAAAATATATTTGTGTAGATTCTTTCAATGAAAAATTGAAAAACAAAAGGTAATTTAGAGATTAATCGAGCATTTCTTCTTTTTAATATTTGCCATTTTTTTAATCTTTTAGCATTATAACTTGTTTTGTTAAGACTAATATTAATTTCTGGAGTTACTTTTTTTTTCTCTTTTGTAATTCTTTCTATTTGATTTCTAATTGTATTTGTTCTATCAGTCAGATCCCTCATTTTTTTTTCTGTCAATGAAGAATTTGTCCAACCTGGAGATGCAATTTGACTAAATGATTCATGAATCATCTGATTGCTGATTATAGGATCTCTTTCTTTTTTAGTTTCACTCGATTCATATACTTCTACTTCTCTTGATCGAAATAAGAGAATTGGATTTACTTTTAAAAGTTCTTTTCTTATTTTTTTAAAAAAAACGACACTTTTGATAACCCATTTTTTTGTTTCTTTTGAAACTTTTCGAAGTAATTTTTTTTTTCCTTTCAAAATTTTTATAAGTCGAAAATATTTCTTTTGAAATTTTCCAATTTTTTTTTCGAGTTCTTTAAAAATGGGTTCAAAAAAAGACGGTCGTTTTCGGGGAGAACCAAAAGGAAGTTCGGTTTCCATTCCCAAAACTGTTAAAAAACAAAAATCATCTTTTTCTTTTTTCTTTTTCATTATTAGATCTTTATGAGAGAATCGGAGTTTAGATCTGTGCCAAGGTTTCAGGCAGAAAGGAAATAAGATTTTTATCTGAATACCATCTGTCAACCAATTTTGTGGAAATTCTGTTTCGGACAATTGAACACCATTATAGGTACATTTAACATGCATCTCCCTATTCCATTCCTCTAAATCCTCATACCATTCAGGAAGTTGCAATAGTAACATACGTCCAATATTTTTAGCTATTATCAATGAAGGTAATAGAATATATTTTCTAAAAATAGATTGAGTTATTAACATGGAACCCCTTATTACTTGTGCAAATGGAATGGTATCCCAGGCCTCTGCTATCCCTATTCGCGCGTTCTCTTTTCTTTTATTCTCTTCTTTTTTGTCCTTCTCTTTTTTTTCTTCTCTTTTTGTTTGCTCTTCTGTATACTCTCCAATTTTGAATTCTGACCCCCTCCCTACCCAATTTATAAAAATTGGTTTAATTGACCCAGAGATATCAAAAGAAAAAAGAAGGGATTTTTTTATCCTGTCCAAAAAAAGAGGGGAATGCACATTTGCTTGAAACAGTTCCCAAATAACTATTTTACGCCTTTGAGCACGTATAGAACCTTTTATTATGCCTCGCCGAAAATCTGATTGTTGTGAATAGCGTATTAAA